GTAATTCCCCAAATCTGGTATAAAAGAAAATAGAAACAAAAGAAAAAGGATTTTCACAATTTTTTTTGATCATACATAATTGCCAACAAAAATTGTTTTCTTTTTAAGAACTTAATGCTGATAAATCCGCGGATCTAGAAATTCATTTCGGATAATTGAACCTTCTCAAACTGTTTCTTTTTAAGAACTAAAAAAATTTGTGCCAAAATAACCGATGCAAAAAAGAACAAAAGACCTTGGACACGTAATGGGTCTTGAAGCACTATTTCCGAATCCCCCTGACCAAATCCGCCCACATTTGGATTACTAGTTAATGGTTGATCAAGTTTGATGGATTCGCCTTCTGAAACAAGAAGTTCTGGTCCTGGAGGTATACTATCAATTATTTGACGTCCTTCTGACGCATCTGTTATGGTTATTTCGTACCCCCCCTTTTCTTTTCGTATGATTTTGCTTACTATACCCGCTGCTGTAGCATTATAAACCGTATTGTTACTCTTGCTCCCGTCGGGATAAATCTGACCCCTTCCTCTGTTTCCGCCTACGTATATGGGATATTTTAAAAAGTGAGCATCTTTCTTATTAGCGGGGTCCGGAGAAAGAATAGGAAAGGTAATTTCACTATATTTCTGACCAGGAACGGGACCTATCACAAGAATATTTTTTTTAGTGGGTCGATAGCTCTGAAAAGACAGATTACCTATCTTTTCTTTCATCTCTGGCGAAATACGATCAGGGGGGGCTAATTCAAATCCCTCGGGTAAAATAAGAACAGCCCCCACATTCAAAGCCCCCTTTTTGCCATTAGCAAGAACTTGTTTCAGTTGCATATCATAAGGAATTCGAACAACTGCTTCAAATACAGTATCAGGAAGTACTGCCTGCGGAACTTCAATATCCACGGGCTTATTCGCCAAATGACAATTTGCACATACAATACGGCCAGTTGCTTCGCGCGGATTTTCATAACCCTGCTGTGCAAAAATGGGATATGCATTTGAAATGGATGACCGAGTTATTATATATATCATGAGTGATACGGAAATGGAGTGAGTAATCTCTTCCTTTATACAAGAAAAGGTCTTTCTATTTTGCATGGTACAATCGTTGATCCCGAAAATTTCTACAATAAACTTAGATAGGTCACTAATAAAGTTCCCTATCCACGATGCTGGTATTTACTGAAAAATTTTTACTAAAACTAAAATGTGAGAAGAATCTGAATCTCTTGGATGTATAAACTCTTAAATGTATAGAAAAAAAAGAAAAGAAGTGTATAAAAACAAAGTAAGATTTGGAATGTTTTGCTTATATACAAAATCAAATAACAAACATTCTAATTGAATCAGTGGATCATTTTTCAGTCATTCATTGAATGATAAATCACTACAAGTGACGGAGATATACGATTTAAATAACGGAAGATCCAATATTTAAAAATGGTATCGAGAATGACTGGAAAAGTGGAAACAAGCCCAGATATAATTTGATCATTATGAGCAAATCCAAAATCTTTGTAGATAGAGCCAATCATTAGTTCCCAACCGTGGGGTGAATGGAATCCTATACATAAATCGGTTAATAAAAGAATAGAAAAAGCTTTTATTGTGTCACTTAAGTTATATAGGAATTCTTGCATCCAAGAATTAAGAATAATAAGTTTTTCATTACTTAGAATATAATAACCACTTAAAATAATGAAACAGATTATATTTGTCGAGAAGTGAAAAATCGTATGGATACCAACCTCATTGTACATCCTGATCAATTCGATCGTTTCTTGGTGGATTCCGATACGAAATTTTTGTAGATGTGTTTCCGGATATTCCTTTATCAGTTCGTCCAAGAGCAAAAGTTCTTCTAATTCTAGGAATTTTTCTAGAATACTCTTTTCTTGGATATCATTGAAAAGGGTTTCGGATTTACTAGTATTCCACCAATTAATAACCCAAGATTCCAGACTTTTATTAAATGAAAAGGGGATCCACCATAGCAAAAATACTAGAGATGTAAGATATAGAAGGGGAATGAATATTTTTTTTTTTCCATTTTTCGTCTGTAAATTTTTAATGAACTCACCTCATTCGTCGACTCTATACGATCTAATATTTCTATCAAGCATAAATTCAATTCTATTACAAGGTTTCGAACTTATTAATCTATTCCCTCTTTTTTATTTGTGAGTCATTGGTTAGCCCTTGAATTTAGAAAGACTACAGAAATAGCCTAAGAAAGCGTACATGAAGGAGGAAAACAAGATTGTTTCCGGATATCTCAATTGCTCAAATTCGAAGCAATTCCCTCTTTTCGACGAATGTCCAAAAGAGCCACTTCAAATTAGGATTTCGAAATAAAAGAATTGCTTTCTATCAAAATATTTGATATTTTGAAAAAAAAAAATTGCGGACAAAAAAAAAAGTTTTTTTTTTATAATTGTTCGTATATTTGGTATATATATAATCTATTTTCTTTGGTTCATCAGTATTGTGAAAAAATTTCAATTAGGTTGTGCTATCGAAGAAAAGAGGACTCTTGGATTTTTTTCCTTCTGCTAAGAAAATGTTCATTCCTCAGTTGATTTCAAAATACTTCAATTGGTACACGCAAAAAATAGGCCAATTCCGCGGCTTTTTGTTCAATTTCTCGTGGAGTCAAATTCTCATCAGTACAAGTCAAAGGAATAGCCCCCTGGCCTCTGATTTCCATATAAAGGACACGCCGAGCATAAATACCTTCTTTAACTTCTATTCTGATAGACTGAATATCGTTCATAAGGAATCGGAGTAAGATGCGCCGATTTTTTCCAGGAAATCCCCAACGAAAAATACACACTATTCCTTCTTTTCTATCGAATCGATCATAACCACTCCCTACATTCCAAAAAATTGTACACCACAAATAAGAACTAATAAATAATCCGGCGATCCCATAGAAAGACATCACGACCCCTTGTGGAAAAAAAATTATTTGCTGAGACGGAAATAAAGATATCAAATTTCTGTCAAGATAACTGGAAATTCCAACCAATAAAAACCCCAAAGAACCTAAAAAAAGTATAAAGGCCCAACAGAAATTACTTGTTTTTCGAGACCCCGCTATAAACTCTATCCATATATGTTCTGATCGAGAACTCATACTAAATTCAGTTGCATTTTATTGGAAGTAGGAGACTAGCCTAAATGAATTTTGATCTTACTTTTTTCCGAAGTAACTTTCATCAACTCGCATTATTCTGATGTGAACCTTTAGGAAGAATTCATGAAATTCGTTAGATCTAAACTAAAATAATAGGAGCCCTTTCTTTCATATGATCGGCTATCTATACACATATGATACATATAGATACATTGGCTTAGCTTTTATTCAGCTATCTATCCAATCTCGACTTATTTTCAAATAGCTCATTTCCTCATATATCCTATTTATGCTTGCCTAAGTTTCATTTATGTTGGTTCATTTATGTTTGAAGGAAGCCACATTTTATTTTATATGATATTATACTAAATAGATATTTATTTGTGTTATAACCCAAGTCTAAGTCTTGAAAAATATATATGTCGGAAATTAAATTTGCCCCATCAGATCTAAAAAATCTTGTTTTTTTGAACATGAAGAGATAAAGAAGCCATTGCAATTGCCGGAAATACTAAGCCTACTAAAGGCACAAAAATAGAGGGTAAGTTGTTGAGAATTGTCATAGAATGGGCACCTCGATTTAATATTTGTACCTGTTATTTATTGTTATAGTTATATTAATTATAATTATATTAATTTTTTTATTTATTATTGTTATATTATATTGTTAAAAATGTATCTTAAAATCATTATAATTCGTATATAATTCTATTAAGTTAAGTATATCTAAGTGAGTATAATAATAAAGTGCAAGGAGTGGAGAACTAACTAAATGAATTTATTCCTCTTTCTACATGAAATATATGTATGATAATCCATTTGTTTGTTATTCTTCTTTATATTATCTTTTTCTTGTCTTATAATTTTTTAATATTTTAATTTTAATTTAATATTTTAATTTTAATAAATTAATTAAAGAATAAAGCATTTTTTCCGCTTCTAAATTACCGAAAAACTCGTTCCAATTCGATGCAGCAAGAGGGATTCTTAGTAAAAAAAAAATGGGGGATTCGGGGGGATTATAGAAATACGGAAGACTCCATATTTTCTATACAATATAGAGGTAAGAAAAGAACATAAAATTCGTTTTCTTTATTATTTACCTTGTCCAATTGAATTTCGTGGAAGAAAGAATTCACTCTTTTATCTTGTTGATAAAGGTTTCCTAATTAGTAATCAGAACTATCGACAAAAAAAAATTATTTACATAATTCTTTCTACAATTGACTCTTATGTTACCAAAAAAAATCCAAGGAATAGATTTTTCCTTTGATTCTGATAAACGATAAATAAATATTTGTTCGCCAGAAATTAAAAAACAAAATTAACTAATTTAATTAACTAATTAACTTAGGGCCCCCTTTCTTTATGATTCAAAGGAAAGAAAGCATGGAGCTGAAATAACTCATTCAGAATACTTTTTAAAGGATTACGTGGTACGATTGGATCGAATAAGCCCTTATGGAATAAAAATTCGGCCGCTTGTGAACCTTCCGGTACTATTTTATTCAATGTTTGTTCAATTACTCTTTTACCGGCAAATGCAATGTAGGCGTTGGGTTCAGCAATAATGATATCCCCTAACATACCAAAACTAGCTGTCACCCCACCAGTCGTAGGAGATGTAAGGATTGATACATAAAATAACTTTTTATTCGATTGATAATGATATAAAGCGGAAGATATTTTAGCCATTTGGATCAAGCTCAAACTTCCTTCTTGCATGCGTGCTCCTCCGGAAGCACACACTAGAATAAGTGGTAAAAATTTATTGGTAGCATACTCGATCAAACGAGTAATTTTCTCGCCTACTACGGATCCCATACTACCCCCCATAAACTGAAAATCCATAACCCCAATTGCGA